TCGAGTGCTAATTACAAAATTAACCGATCAACTTGCTATCGAACATTTTTTCATTCGATCCTCAATAAATTGAAATATATTTCAGTTTAATTATTATGAAAATAAATCCTACTACTTCGGTTCCTGGAGTTTCCACACTTGAAAAAAAAAACCTAGGACGTATCGCTCAAATCATTGGTCCAGTACTGGATGTATCCTTTACCCCCGGGAAGATGCCTAATATTTATAACGCTCTGGTAGTTAAAGGTCGAGATACTATCGGTCAAGAAATTAATGTGACTTGTGAGGTACAACAATTATTAGGAAATAATCGAGTTAGAGCTGTAGCTATGAGTGCTACAGATGGTCTAATGAGAGGAATGGAAGTGATTGACACGGGAGCTCCTCTAAGTGTTCCAGTCGGCGGAGCTACTCTAGGCCGAATTTTCAACGTGCTTGGGGAACCTGTTGATGAGTTAGGATCCGTAGAAAACTCGTACAACATCTCCGATCTGCACCCGCGTTTATACAGTTAGATACAAAATTATCTATTTTTGAAACAGGAATCAAAGTCGTAGATCTTTTAGCCCCTTACCGGCGTGGAGGAAAAATAGGACTATTCGGAGGGGCTGGAGTGGGGAAAACCGTGCTCATTATGGAATTGATCAACAACATTGCGAAAGCTCATGGGGGTGTATCCGTATTTGGAGGAGTAGGTGAACGTACTCGTGAAGGAAATGATCTTTACATGGAAATGAAAGAATCCGGAGTAATTAATGAACAAAATATTGCAGAATCAAAAGTGGCTCTAGTCTACGGTCAGATGAATGAGCCCCCCGGAGCTCGTATGAGAGTTGGTTTGACAGCTCTAACTATGGCGGAATATTTCCGAGATGTTAATGAACAAGATGTACTTCTATTTATCGACAACATCTTCCGTTTTGTCCAAGCAGGATCTGAAGTCTCCGCCTTATTGGGTCGAATGCCTTCCGCTGTGGGTTATCAACCCACCCTGAGTACCGAAATGGGTTCTTTACAAGAAAGAATTACTTCTACAAAAGAGGGATCCATAACTTCTATTCAAGCAGTTTATGTGCCTGCAGACGATTTGACCGACCCTGCTCCTGCCACTACATTTGCACATTTAGATGCTACAACCGTACTATCAAGAGGATTAGCTGCCAAAGGTATCTATCCCGCAGTAGATCCTTTAGATTCAACATCAACTATGCTCCGGTGAAGAACATTATGAAACTGCACAAAGAGTAAAGCAAACTTTACAACGTTATAAAGAACTTCAGGACATTATAGCTATCCTTGGGTTGGACGAATTGTCCGAAGAAGATCGCTTGATCGTAGCAAGAGCACGAAAAATTGAGCGTTTCCTATCACAATTTTTGTAGTGTAGCAGAAGTTTTTACCGGGGTAAATATGTTGGTTTAGCCGAAACAATTAGAGGGTTTAAATTGATCCTTTCCGGCGAATTAGATGGTCTTCCTGAACAAGCCTTTTATTTGGTAGGTAAGATTGATGAAGCTACTGCGAAGGCTACGAATTTAGAAATGGAGAGTAAATTGAAGAAATGAGCTTAAATCTTTGTGTACTAACCCCTAATCGAATTGTTTGGGATTCAGAAGTGAAAGAAATCATTTTATCTACGAATAGTGGACAAATTGGCGTATTACCAAACCACGCCCCTATTGCCACAGCTGTGGATATAGGTATATTAAGAATACGCCTTAACGATGAATGGTTAACGATGGCTCTGATGGGCGGTTTTGCTAGAATAGGCAATAATGAAATTACTATTTTAGTAAATGACGACGGAAAAGGGTAGTGACATTGATCCACAAGAAGCTCAAGAAACTCTTGAACTAGCGGAAGCTGAAAGCAGAAGGCAAGAGACAAACAATTGAGGGAAACCTAGCTGTCCGACGGACTAGGACACGAGTCGAGGCTATCAATGCGGGTTTACAACCAGTCAGTGTGTACAAATAATCAAAGGAACCTCTATATAAACGGAACCTATGGCTATCGATGCTTTTTTTTATTCTTCTTTTTTCTGCCCATTGATTAAAAAAATGAATAGAAAAAAATACAAAAAATAAAAGAAGATAGTCTAACTTAATAAAAATTAATATATACCAGAGTTTTGGTATCTAATAAGATCTACCTACTATTGGATTTGAACCAATGACTCCCGCCGTATGAAAGCAATACTCTAACCACTGAGTTAAGTAGGTCTTTTATGATCACAAAGAAAACCAAACGCAAAGGAACTCATCTTACATCGTAGTACAGCGATGAATGATCAATTCAATATTACTTCGTAGCATACCATACCAATCAACCAGAGGGATATGTGTTGAATCATGGAATATTCATCTTGACAAGAAATTATCTACATGCATAATATTATATGTATCACAAACACAAGAACACAAGGGCTATAGCTCAGTTAGGTAGAGCACCTAGTTTACACGTGCGCCAATGTTTTTCAAAGGGGTCCATCACATGATGG